ATATATATATAGGCCCCCGATGCATTGCCATTCGAAATCAAGATATTGGGATTGGACTCGTCAATCGATTCATAACCTTTCGAACACAAGCAATATCGATTCGAACCCCCTTTACTTGTAGGAGTACCTCTTGGATCTGTCGATTATGTTATGGTCGGAGTCCCACTCATGGTGACCTGGTTGAATTGGGAGAAGCTGTAGGTATTATTTCGGGTCAATCCATCGGGGAACCGGGGACTCAACTAACATTAAGAACTTTTCATACCGGCGGAGTATTTACAGGGGGCATCGCAGAACATGTGCGAGCCCCCTCTAATGGAAAAATAAAATTCAATGAGGATTTAGTCCATCCCACACGTACACGGCACGGGCATCCTGCTTTTCTATGTGATATAGATTTGTATGTAATTATTGAGAGTGAAGATATTATGCATAAGGTGACTATTCCACCAAAAAGCTTTCTTTTAGTTCAAAATGATCAATATGTAGAATCAGAACAAGTGATTGCTGAGATTCGGGCGGGAACATACACTTTGAATTTTAAGGAGAGGGTTCGAAAACATATTTATTCTGACTCAGAGGGAGAAATGCACTGGAGTACCGACGTGTACCATGCACCCGAATTTCAATATAGTAATGTCCGGCTCTTACCAAAAACAAGTCATTTATGGATATTATCAGGAGGTTCGTGCAGATCCGGTGTAGTTTCTTTTTCACTCCACAAGGATCAAGATCAACTGAACATCCATTCTCATTCTGTCGAACGAAGATATATTTCTAGCCTCTCAGTGAATAATGATCAAGTGAGACACCAATTAGTTAGGTCAGATTTTTCTGATAAAAAAGAAGATGATATTTTGGATTATTCGGGATTTAATCGAATCATAGGTATTGGTCATTGTAATCTCATACATCCTGCAATTCTCCACAAGAATTCTGATTTATTGGCAAAAAGGCGAAGAAATCAATTTCTCATTCCGTTCCAATCCATTCAAGAACAAGAGAAAGAACTAATGCCCCATTCAGGTATCTCGATTGAAATACCCATAAAGGGTATTTTCCGTAAAAATAGTATTCTTGCTTATTTTGATGATCCTCGATACAGAAGAAAGAATTCAGGAATTACTAAATATGGGACTATAGGGGCGCATTCAATCGTCAAAAAAGAGGGCTTGATTGAGTATCGAGGAGTCAAAAAAATTAAGCCAAAATTTCAAATGAAAATTGATCGCTTTTTTTTCATTCCCGAGGAAGTGCATATTTTACCCGAATCTTCTTGCGTAATGGTACGGAATAATAGTATCATTGGAGTAGATACCCGAATCGCTTTAAATAGAAGAAGCCGAGTGGGCGGATTGGTCCGAGTGGAGAAAAAAAAAAAAAGGATTGAACTACAAATTTTTTCTGGGGATATCCATTTTCCTGGGGAAACGGATAAGATATCCCGACACAGTGGCATCTTGATACCGCCGGAAATGGGAAAAAAAGAACTTAAGGAATCCACCCGGGAATCAAAAAAATTGAAAAAATGGATCTATGTCCAACGGATCACACCTACCAAGAAAAAGCATTTTGTTTTGGTTCGACCCGTAGTCACATATGAAATAGCGAACGGTATCAATTTAGCAACACTCTTCCCCCAGGATCTGCTGCGGGAAAAGGATAATATGCACCTTCGAGTTGTCAATTATATCCTTTATGGAAAGGGCAAACCCTTTCGGGGTATTTCTGACACAAGTATTCAATTAGTTCGAACTTGTTTAGTCTTGAATTGGGACCAAGACAAAAAAAGTTCTTCCGTCGAAGAGGTCTGTGCTTCCTTTGTTGAAGTAAGTACAAATGGTATGATTCGAGATTTCCTAAGAATCGACTTAGTGCAATCCCATATTTCGTATATCAGAAAAAGGAAGGCTCCGTCAAGTCCAGGATTGATCTCTGATAATGGTCCAGATCGCACCAATATAAATCCGTTTTACTCCATTTATTTCAAGGCAAGGGTTCAACAATCACTTAGACAAAATCAAGGAACTATTCATACCTTGTTGAATAGAAATAAGGAATGCCAATCTTTGATAATTTTGTCATCATCTAATTGTTTTCGAATGGGTCCATTCAACGATATCAAATATCATAATGTGATAAAGCAATCAATTCACATTCAAAAAGATCCTCTAATTCCAATTAGGAATTCGTTGGGACCCTTAGGAACAGTCCTTCAAATTGCGAATTTTTATTCATTTTACTATTTAATACCTTATAATCCGATTTCGGTAACTAACTATTTGAAACTTGATAATTTAAAACAGACTTTTCAAGTACGTCAATTTTATTTAATGGATGAAAACGAGAGAATTTATAATCCTGATCCAGACAGTAAGATTGTTTTGAATCCATTTAATTTGAATTGGTATTTTATCCATCATAATTATTGTGAGGAAATGTCCACAATAATGAGTCTTGGGCAGTTTATTTGTGAAAATATATGTATAGCCACAAATGG